CTTGCAGGAGTACATCTTGGATCTGTCAATTATGTTATGGCCGAAGTCCTACTCATGGTGACCTGGTCGAGTTGGGAGAAGCCGTAGGCATTATTGCGGGTCAATCAATTGGGGAACCGGGGACTCAACTAACATTAAGAACTTTTCATACCGGCGGAGTATTCACAGGTGGTACTGCCGAATATGTACGAGCTCCCTCTAATGGAAAAATCAAATTTGATGAGGATTTGGTTCATCCCACACGTACCCGTCATGGGCATCCTGCTTTTCTATGTTTTATAGACTTGTATGTAACTATTGAGAGTCGAGATATTCTACATAATGTGAATATTCCAACAAAAAGTTTGATTTTAGTTCAAAATGATCAATATGTAGAATCAGAACAAGTGATTGCCGAGATTCGTGCCGGAACGTCCACTTTTCATTTTAAAGAAAGGGTTCAAAAACATATTTATTCTGAGTCAGAAGGAGAAATGCACTGGAGTACTGATGGCTATCATGCGCCCGAATATCCATATAGTAATGTTCATCTATTACCAAAAACAAGTCATTTATGGATATTAGCAGGAGGTCTATGCAGATCCAATATAGTGTCTTTTTCACTCCACAAGGATCAAGATCAAATGAATGCTAATTCTTTTTCTCTCGAAGAAAGATATATCTTTGATCTCTCACTGACTAATGATCAAGTAAGACATAAATTGTTGGATACCTTTGGTAAAAAAGATAGGGAAATTCTTGACTATTCAAAACCTTATCGAATCATATCCAAGGGTCATTGGAATCTCATAGAGCCTTCTACTTCTATTCGTCAAGAGAATTCCTTGGCTAAAAAGCGAAGAAATAGATTCGTGATTCCCTTACAATATGATCAAGAACAAGAAAAGAAACTAAAACCCTGTTTTGGTATTTCGATGAAAATACCTATAAATGGTATTTTACGTAGAAATAGTATTCTTGCTTATTTTGATGATCCGCGATACAGAAGAAGCAGCTCGGGAATTACTAAATATGGGATTGTCGAAGTAGATTCAATCGTAAAAAAAGAGGATTTTATTGAGTATCGAGGAGCAAAAGAATTTAGTCCGAAATACCAAATGCAAATGAAAGTAGATCGCTTTTTTTTCATTCCCGAGGAAGTGCATATCTTACCCGGATCTTCGCCCATAATGGTCCGGAACAATAGTATCATTGGAGTAGATACACGACTTGCTTTAAATATGAATACAAGAAGTCGAGTAGGTGGATTAGTCCGAGTGGAGAGAAAAAAAAAAAGTATGGAACTGAAAATCTTTTCTGGAGATATTCATTTTTCTGGAGAGGTGGATAAAATATCTAGGCACAGTGGCGTTTTGATACCACCAGGAATGGAAAAAAAGAATTCTAAAGGATCAAAAAAATTGAAAAATTGGATCTATGTCCAACGAATTACACCTACCAAAAAAAAGTATTTTGTTTTGGTTCGGCCCGTAGTCACATATGAAATAGCTGATGGGATAAATTTAGCAACACTTTTCTCTCAGGATCTCTTGCAGGAAAAGGATAATGTACAACTTCGAATTGTCAATTATATACTTTATGGAAATGGCAAGTCAATTCGAGGAATTTCTCACACAAGTATTCAATTAGTTCGGGCTTGCTTAGTATTGACTTGGGACCAAGAACAAGAAAAAAAGAGTTCTATAGAAGAAGAGGTTCATGCTTCTTTTGTTGAAATAAGGGCAAATGATCTGCTTCGTGATTTCATCCGAATTGAGTTAGTAAAATCCACTATTTCGTATACCGAAAAAAGGTATGATACGGCAGGTTCAGGATTGATTTCCAATAATGAATTAGATCGTGCCGATAGAAATCCTTTTGATTCCAAGGCGAAGATTCAATTATTTCCCCAACATCAGGAAACTCTTGGTACGTTGTTGAATCGAAATAAGGAATGCCAATCTTTCATAATTTTGTCATCATCCAATTGTTTTCGAATTGGCCCCTTCAATACTTCGAGATATAATAATGCGACAAAAGAATCGGATCCCCTGACTCCAATTAGGGATTTTTTGGGTCCTTTAGGTACTATTGTGCCTAAAATAGTAAATTTTCGTTCATCTTACTATTTAAGAACTTATAATCAAGTCTTTTTAAAGAAATATTTTTTACTTGAAAAATTTCAACAGACTTTCCAAGTGCTTCAAGTACTTCCATTTCAATACTGTTTCCTAGATGAAAATAGTAGTATTTATAATCCCGATCCATGCAGTAACATCATTTGGAATTCATTCCATTTGAATTGGTGTTTTCTCCATCACGATTCTTGTGAAGAGGCATGGACAATAATTAGCCTTGGACAATTCCTTTGTGAAAATGTATGTCTATTGAAATACGGATCACGCATAAAAAAATCTGGTCAAATTTTCATTGTTCATGTTGACTCTTTAGTTATAAGATCAGCTAAGCCCTATTTGGTCACTCCAGGAGCAACTGTCCATGGCCATTATGGGGAAACCTTTTATGAAGGAGATACATTAATTACATTTATATATGAAAAATCGAGATCTGGTGACATAACGCAAGGTCTTCCAAAAGTGGAACAAATCTTAGAAGTTCGTTCAATTGATTCAATATCGATGAACCTCGAAAGAAGAGTTGAAGGTTGGGACGACCGTATCCGAAGGATTCTTGGGATCCCCTGGGGATTCTTTATTGGAGCTGAACTAACCATAGCCCAAAGTCGTATCTCTTTGGTTAATAAGATCCAAAAGGTTTATCGATCCCAGGGGGTACAGATCCATAATAGACATATAGAGATTATTGTACGTCAAGTAACATCAAGAGTTTTGGTTTCAGAAGATGGAATGTCTAATGTTTTTTTACCTGGGGAATTTATTGGATTGTTGCGAGCAGAGCGAGCAGGGCGTGTTTTGGACGAAGCGATCTGTTATCGGGCAATCTTATTGGGAATAACGAAGTCATCTCTGAATACTCAAAGTTTCATATCCGAAGCGAGTTTTCAAGAAACTGCTCGAGTTTTAGCAAAAGCTGCTCTACGAGGTCGTATTGATTGGTTGAAAGGCCTGAAAGAGAACGTTGTTCTGGGGGGGATTATACCGGTTGGTACCGGATTCAAAAAATTAGTACATCGTTCAAAGCAAGACAAAAACATTCATTTGAAAATCAAAAGGAAGAATCTATTCGAGTTGGAAATGGGAGATATTTTGTTACACCATAGAGAATTATTTTGTTCTTGTGCCCCAAACACTTTCCATGAGACATCAGACCAATCATTTACGTAATGTAATTTACTAATTCCTAACAAGAGGTTCATTCTTTTTACTTTAAGTCTCTGGTCCGATTATGGATTTCGTAATAAATCAATGAAATAAAAAAGAAAGAATGAAATTCATGGTTTGGGTCGTAGATTAATGGTCAATCCAGGTAGAAGGTTCCGTCGGAACAATTATTTATTTCACAAGGTACTGAATCTCTTTGAAAAAAAAAGAAAGTGGGAAAATGGGAAGACGATATTGGAACATCAATTTGGAAGAAATGATGGAAGCAGGAGTTCATTTTGGTCATGGTACTAATAAATGGAATCCTAGAATGGCTCCTTACATCTCTGCAAAGCGTAAAGGTATTCATATTACAAATCTTACTATAACTGCTCGTTTTTTATCAGAAGCCTGCGATTTAGTTTTTGATGCAGCAAGTAGGGGAAAGAAATTCTTAATCGTTGGCACCAAAAAGAAAGCAGCGGATTTAGTAGCATCAGCAGCAATAAGGGCTCGATGTCATTATGTTAATAAAAAATGGCTTGGTGGTATGTTAACGAATTGGTCTACTACAGAAACAAGACTTCAGAAGTTCAGGGACTTAAGAGCAGAACAAAAGATGGGGAAACTCAATCGTCTCCCCAAAGGAGATGCAGCAATGTTGAAGAGAAAGTTATCTACCTTGCAAACATATCTGGGTGGGATCAAATATATGACGGGATTGCCCGATATTGTAATTATCGTTGATCAGCAAGAAGAATATACGGTTCTTCGAGAATGTGTCATTTTGGGTATTCCGACGATTTGTTTAATCGATACAAATTGTGACCCAGATCTTGCAGATATTTCTATTCCGGCCAACGATGATGCTATAGCTTCGATTCGATTGATTCTTACCAAATTAGTATCTGCAATTTGTGAGGGCCGTTCTAGTTATCTAAAAAATGGTTGATTATCTTATCATTAATCTGATCATTAAGAAGAAGAAAGAAGAATATTAGTTTGTTTTTGGTGAACTCTCTTTGATTGTTACTATTTTGGTTTGCATCTTTTGGAGTTTGAACTATGTTTTGAATATTGAATAATATTTAAGATTGAAAACATAAAATGATTGGTCTTTTTTTTTATGTGATTTCCTAAATATACGATTCATAACTTAAATTCATGAATGAACATAGATGAATTGAGAAAGAGATGGTTGAATCAAAATAATTACTTTTTTGAATCTGTTAGAGGACAATATGAATGTTATACCATGTTCCATTCAAACACTCAAAGGGTTATACGATATATCAGGTGTAGAAGTAGGCCAACATTTATATTGGCAAATAGGAGGTTTACAAATTCATGCCCAAGTACTTATCACTTCTTGGGTTGTAATTGCTATCTTATTAGGTTCAGTCATCATAGCTGTTCGGAATCCACAAACCATTCCGACCGACGGTCAGAATTTCTTCGAATATGTCCTTGAATTTATTCAAGACTTGAGCAAAACTCAGATTGGAGAGGGGTATGGTCCTTGGGTTCCATTTATAGGAACGATGTTCCTATTTATCTTTGTTTCTAACTGGTCAGGTGCTCTTTTACCTTGGAAAATCATAAAGTTACCTCATGGAGAGTTAGCTGCGCCCACGAATGATATAAATACTACTGTTGCTTTAGCTTTACCTACGTCAGTGGCATATTTCTATGCGGGTCTTAGCAAAAAAGGATTGGGATATTTCGGGAAATACATTCAACCAACTCCAATACTTTTACCAATTAATATTCTAGAAGATTTCACAAAACCTTTATCTCTTAGTTTTCGACTTTTCGGGAATATATTGGCTGATGAATTAGTGGTTGTTGTTCTTGTTTCTTTAGTGCCTTCAGTAGTTCCTATACCTGTCATGTTTCTTGGATTATTTACAAGTGGTATTCAAGCTCTTATTTTTGCAACTTTGGCTGCGGCTTATATAGGTGAATCCATGGAGGGTCATCATTGACTAACTTTCGAAATAGTCTTTTTTGAAGCTTATCCCAATTCAAGCAATGCGGGGGTTCAATATAATCCACTACTGGGTTGGATAAGAAAATGCAAATAGCTACATGTATGTATATATGAAGAAAGATAGATGATATTGCAGAATTTGGAATAGAAAGAAGGGTTGGGGATCCTACTACATATATTACTACATATATGTATATGTAATGCCTATGAGTATCAATCCTTGTGTATGTTTCGAAGAATGGTTCCAGAATACGATTTAATAGAAGAAAAAGTGCAGGTGATTTACGTTATGGAAGAAGAAAAGTATATGTTATTTACTAGTGAAATAGCAATTACCCCTATCTCTTTTTTTTCTAGCCCACTGCATTTATATGGATTCCCATATCAGTCCTTTTTCTATTTTGTCTGTTATTGTGAATTGAATGAAAGAGAAAGAATAGAATATTTTATAAACAAGGAAACGCAATGACTAAAATCGTATACATATCTATTACATAAGGTAGAAAGGAAAAACGGTATATCGAAGTAGTTCTGACAATTCAGTAATATTATGAATTCCATTTGGAGCTTTTAGCTACTTCGACCCGATAGATTTTAGTGATAAAGATCAAAAAATAAAAAATAAGTGTAGTAAAGTAAATAGTAAAAGTAGAAGTAGAAAAAGAAGTAGATTAAGTACTAATTCATTGGTTGGTTGTATCATTAACCATTTCTTTTTTTGGTGCGAGGAGCTTACCATGAATCCACTTATTTCTGCTGCTTCCGTTATTGCTGCTGGATTGGCTGTAGGGCTTGCTTCTATCGGACCTGGGGTTGGTCAAGGTACTGCTGCGGGCCAAGCCGTAGAAGGTATTGCGAGACAACCAGAAGCAGAGGGTAAAATACGAGGTACTTTATTGCTTAGTCTGGCTTTTATGGAAGCTTTAACAATTTATGGACTGGTCGTGGCATTAGCTCTTTTATTTGCAAATCCTTTTGTTTAATGTTTCATTTCATCTTAGAAGAAAAACATAACCATAACTAAGAAATTTGAGAATTCTCAAATTCCATTAAGAATAATAAGCGGAGTGATACAAAAAGAACTCTGTTCTTTGTTAGTCCTATCTATAAAGGGAGAGCATATGAAAAATCTAATTGATTCTTTTGTTTCCGTGGGGCACTGGTCATCCGCTGGGAGTTTCGAGTTTAATACCGATATTTTAGCAACAAATCCAATAAATCTAAGCGTAGTGCTGGGTGTATTGATTTTTTTTGGAAAGGGAGTGTGTGCGAGTTGTTTATTTCAAGAATAGGTTGGATTTCACCGACTGCACTTTCTTTCTATTTATGTATTCTTTTTTATAGCAGAACTAGGAACAAAGGGTGCACAATCTCGACGAATTACTTCTGAATTGGATTTCATTCAGAAATCATATGTAAGAACCATAGCATTTCGTGATTAATTGGTAAATGAACTTTGATTCTCTTCTCTATCAACCAATAATGTTGAGGTCTTTTACATGGTTAAAGATCAATTGTTTGAAGTCCAGGCACAGCATAGCATGGTACTCTTTCTACCGCTAGGTTAGTACCAAAAAGGTTTAAAAATGATAAAAATAAAAAAGGAATAATTGGGAATTTATTCGATGTAGAACACTCATATGGATAAAATTATTTGAACCATTCACTGGAAAAATGGGTATCTTCCCCCCCACTGCCGAATCGACGACCTATGTATTGTATTTATATAAAATATTTGTATAAAAAAGAGAATTTTTTGGATGAAAAAAATCGAAATCTCATTCTAATAATAATGAGAATGAAGTAATGAAGTTCAGAATTATATTCAATTCTATTTCTATTCTAATAGTATAATAGAATTCTTTTTTCTTTAAAATATTTTTTTTTGAAAGAAAGAAGTTCTAAATAAAGAACAAATAAAGAAACAACTTTGCTGACAATTTTTTATTTTTTGTCTGGTCTGAAGAGTCCTCCTAAGATTCTGATGTTAGATCAGTTTCGATAGCTTTGAATACGAACAGAAAAGAGAGGATAGGCTCATTCCATTCAAAGATATGGGAATGTCCATCAATAAAAGAAAAGATAAAAGAAACAATTGAGCGTGAGAGCCAAATGAATCGAAAGATTCATGTTTGGTTCGGGAAGAGATATTCTAGTTGTTAAATGAATGGAAAGATAATCTACTTTCATTAAATGATTTATTAGATAAGCGAAAACAGAGGATCTTGAGTACTATTCGAAATTCAGAAG